AAAAAAAGAAATTCAATTTCAATAATATTCAAAAAAAAAAAGGACTTGTGTTGGATTAGCACTACATAGATAGAAAAAGTTTAGATGGGGGAATCTAAAATAAGTAAGAAGTAGAAAAAAATTATACAAAGCAAAGTTATATAAGAATCACCCCCCCTTTTTTTATTTCCTTAATTGCGTTTGATTAGGGCGAAGTTCCTTAAAAACCTCTGCCTTCCTTAAAATATCCTTAACAGTTCCTGTAGGCTGAGCACCTTTTTCAAGGAAATAGAGAATAGCAGGAACGTTTAAATAAGTTTGATTCTTTATCGGATCATAAAAACCCACTTTCCGAAGATCTCTTCCTTCTCTTCGGCATCGAACATCAATTGCAACGATTCGATAGACGGCTCATTGGGATAGATAAACAATACCCCCCCTAGAAACGTATAGGAAGTTTTCCCCTCGTACGGCTCGAGAAAAAATGATTCACAGTTTTCTCTATATATAGAATTCTAATGAATGGCAAAAAGGTCCATAAAATGAATTAGACTATGATTTCACTCATTTTTTTTCTTCCCTCCTAAAAAAAGCATTTGTACTCATAACTCAAGTTGCATAATTCTCAAAAATAGCGCAAAGGAAAATCTTTAGGCAATTTTATTTATTGAGTAGTCTTTAACCCCCCCTTTTTGTTTGTCTCATTTAAAATCTATTTGGATTCTTTATTTTGATCCAGTTATTGAGACAATTGAAACGGTGTTTCCTTGTTTTGGGATCCTTTCTCTTTGTTTTAAATCATTGGGTTTAGACATTACTTCGGTGTTTCTTAATCTTTTCAAAATGGTAGCAACATACCCCTTTTGTGATTTCTTTCTCAAAGAATCATACGAACAGTTGATTCTCGCGTGATACACTTTGGATCAAAAGAGTTTTATCAATTCCAACAAATTTGCTTTTTAAATTGAAACTTGCTGAAATCGGATCCTTTCGATTTCTATAGATCTACTTACGAAGTTGTTTCAATTTATTGATTGGCATTAACCCTAGATTCTTGCCCCCGAGAAATGAATTAATACTTTCTACTCGAGCTCCATCATGTACTATGTTTATTTACATTACAACCCAACAAAAAAGAGGGGTTATAGTGGAACAAATGATGTCGAGCCGAGGGCACCTTCATTCCGATATAAAATGGTGGATGTAAGAGTAAGAATCCACATCGGATCGCGTCCTTCAAGTCGCACGTTGCTTTCTACCACATCGTTTCAAACGAAGTTTTACCATAACATTCCTCTAATTTTGAACCCGTATGAAATTGATTCAATTATGAAATCATGAATAGTCATTGGTTCAGTTCAGTCGGTACGTAGACATAGTAATCTATCCTTTTTTCTATACATAGATGTTAAAGATTGTTCTGAAAAATCTTAGCAAGACCCTATCTTTTATTGTATCAATGCAACATTTTTTCTAAAAAAAAAACAAACTCAAATATCTAAGAGAAATATAGAACTAGCATAACTAACTAATATAAATTATACGAATAAATGTAGTCTTTTTGAATTTCCATCCTCAAGTGACTCGGTAGGCTAGGGCTAGATTTAGATTGACATTGACCCAACTCCAACTTCTTCAAATATCAAAGATTCAACTCTTAAGGAATCATTCAAAATGTTTATAATTGAAAAAGTTTCCTATTTCAACATCATTATTTGAATAAAGTTTGACAGTAAAGACTACATTTGATCATCAAACAAAGAGAAATCTCTCTTTCTTGTCGAACGGATTCATCAATAATTTAAAGCAGATAACTAAATCGAACAAGAAATCCAATTTCTTTTTTCTTTTTTGTGAGATGGCTAAAAAAGACTGATGTAAAGGAAGAGTTAGGTCCTTTGGATTCTGATTTTATCAATTAGATGGACGACTAGAGGGTTTTCATATTTATCAGATAGACTGAACAACTGTTATGGATATTCTATGTTAAATATTTCCATTTTCACATTGAAGCAATTCCAATTCTTTTTCACAAAAATCGAAAGACTGCTGTCACTGAAATACAACGAAATCAAACAATACATACATATAAGCTAAGCATTTCCTCATTTATATGTATTTTCATATTTTGTTTAACCTGAGGTTAAGTAATCTTTCTGCAATTTTACCATTCAAGTGAATAAAATGTATGAGTCACCCCCCGTATCAATTGTTAGATATATTTACAATTATTCATTAAAGCCAAACACCAAATACTTACAAAGTTCAAAGAAAATACATCAGTTACATATGTAACTTGATTCTTTGTTAATGTGATTCGAACAGACACAGAGATTGAAATTCATAAATATCTTCGGTTGCTGATTAATGGCCACCTACTGCCCGAATTTAATGGGAATGATGATTCATAAATCTAAAAAAGATCTCTTTTTACGGAATATGAACTATCTCTTGTCTAAGGATAAAGACAAACAAGTTCAGATTAAGTCCTTGCTACTGTTTATTAGTTTACCCTAACCCAGCCTTAAGAGACGTAATCCCATGGAGTGAATTTAATTAGTACCAAGAACCCCCTCTTACTCTTATTTAGAATTCAGAGATCCGCAGAACGTTAAGATTCTTAATTGGGATACCTCATTTAAGTTTAAGGGACAGGGAAAAAGAGATAGGGAAAATAGGCCCCTTCGCATTTTGATTCAAAATAAATCATTGAAAATTCAAATAGAGATGGGACCTAAGGTTTTTCTAAGTAACTAACTTCCTTCAATATGAAGGGAATGGGCATATGATGAAAAGCCCACCCTACCCTTTTTGAATTCAAACTTTTGTGATCTATGTTACCATCTTACCTGGATCACAAATATATTCAGTTCCATCTGCATGCCATTTGCAGTCAATTCCACTCAGTTTGTTGTGAAAAAAAAGATATGATTCTTCTCTGAATCATTAAAAAAAAATCAAAAAAGAAACAAAAATCACATTCTATGACTAATATTCTACCTTTAAACAGAAGGTTGTTTCAAAAAGGAATCTTTATTCTGATAGAATGGATACACTCTGGGACGAAAGGATTCGAACCTCCGAATAGCGGGACCAAAACCCGTTGCCTTACCACTTGGCGACGCCCCATTTAGATTTCTATTCGACACTAATAAAGACTAATATTGGTGTTGCGTGTTCGTCAATTCCAGTCCAAATATCTATAGAAAATCTTTTTATAGAATAGATTCTTGTTAGGATTTTGACACGTGTAGATATAGAATTCAACTGAATTTATTGATCATTACATATAATTCAATTAAGATATTGTATGAAAGTATGATTTCTTCTATTCTCTTTTGAGAATTGGAGGATTTTTGATTGGGTGGGTTCAAAGAAAAAGAAGGGCTTTTTGTCTACCTTACTTCATTTTTCCTTATTTATATCAATAACTCAACCAAAATGCAATTATCTCCAAGAACAAAATGTCTGTTATGCTTAATATCTTTAGTTTGATCTGTATCTGTCTTAATTCTGCCCTTTATTCGACTAGTCTTTTCTTCGCCAAATTGCCTGAGGCCTATGCTTTTTTGAATCCTATCATAGATGTTATGCCAGTCATACCTTTGTTCTTTTTTCTCTTAGCCTTTGTTTGGCAAGCTGCTGTAAGTTTTCGATAAAATCTTTAATACTATCCTAGAAAATTCATGATTTGTTCGAGAAAAAAATTCTAACAATTCAGAAGATCAACTAAGTCTTACAGTATTAACCTTCGATTCAAACACGGAAAGTCGGGGATAACCTCGAGAAATCAAAACCCGGCTCGACCCATTTCGCCATTCTGACCTTTTTTCCAACGAAAGACCCTAAATAGGGTTAGGGTCCCCACAATATAATATCTAATTGGGGGTATGAAATCCATTTTTGGTAATGAAGGACTCTTATTACAAATGACTTTGAATTTCAGAAAATCCTTTTCTATTTCTAGAAATCACTTCATTTCTTGGTGTCAAAATAGAATATTTAGAATATATAGTATAAAAAATGATATTCTACTATAAAAAATGGAGGATCTATTCTCTTTTCTCGTTTTTTTCAAAAAAAGGATCTTGGAGATTGTGTCATGCTTACTCTCAAACTTTTCGTTTACACAGTAGTGATATTCTTTGTTTCTCTGTTCATCTTTGGATTTCTATCTAATGATCCAGGACGTAATCCTGGACGTGAAGAATAAAAAGGGTTTTTCATTTTCCTTGCTTGATTTTATTTCTTAGGATTTTGTTATCTATTCCACACGCTGAACTAGGCAAAAAAGGGATTTTCAAAATTTGAAAGATAAATCAATCATCAATAGAAACGGAAAGAGAGGGATTCGAACCCTCGGTACGAATAGCTCGTACAACGGATTAGCAATCCGCCGCTTTAGTCCACTCAGCCATCTCTCCCAATTGAACAAGGGAATAATGACTATGTTACATTACACATGAAGTAAGAAAAAAGTCTTGCTTTCTCTTTCTTTATTATATAGATATGTACAACTTTGACCAGCAATTTCATTTAGATATAAGTAAGGGCTCGAAAGATCCAATAGACAAATAGAAAGAAAAATAAAGAAGACCCCTTTGATTTTGTTCCCTTTATTCCCACGGCCTGGCCTGGTCAATACCTAGCCGGGCCTTTTTTTGTTCCAACAAATCCTAGCTAAAAGAATTTATCTGGTTTAAACACAAAAATGCTTGCTATTAAAGCAGCAATATAATAAAAAGATAAGGGGTTATTTCCATTCTTACTTATTATATATTCTAATTATATTTATATATATTCTAATTATATTTATATAAAATCAAAGTATCCTTTCTTATTATTCCTTCTTCCTTTTTGAGTTACTTGACGACCTTACGGGAATATAAAATGAAACTATGGATTCTTAAATAATAATGAATGCATTTTTCTGTTATGATTTCGGTGGTTTTAGTGAGCCATATCTATCAAAACCCCCCCAGCAAAAGAAAAATGGAACTTGTTATTTAATTTAGTTATTT